ATCGGGTATCAGAGGGTGGGCCAATTGGGGAATAACAACCGGTTTAGGTACCGGCGCCGCTTCGGGTGGAGTCAGTGGTTCTTCCGGCAATTGCACTGGACTATGTGGGGGAGATATAGCATCGCAATGGGTAGTTTCAACGCACCCTATCAAAAGCCCAATGCACCCTATCACAAGGGGAAACAGATCAATGCCTTTTTTCCAGTTAGGCCGAAGTGTTTGGCCTTTCCTTATCCTTCTCCGCGCCCGCTGACCTATCGCGTGGTAAAAAAAAGAAAGTACGAAAGAATAGTAAACGGAGCACACCGCAGAAAGATTCTAAATAGGAGAAGTCCCCCTTGTATTTGAGAATAAGGAAATGAATAACGAGAACGAAACGAAATAAAGCGTTTCTAGCTCTAGTTTCGGATGAGCTTCTCCCAATTTTGTCTAGTAATAGAATAGGGCGGTTTGCTCTTACCAAGACTCCCCTTTTTGCTCCGTCCACGGAGCGTATGAATTTCCTGAAATGTAGATAGACCAAAAGAGGGAATGAAGGGATAGGAATAGGAATTATAGTACCATTGGAAAAAGGGGCACCTGTGGGAACATCTCTACTGACGAACCATTTCAATAGTACGGGTGCAGCCGTGCCACGAGGCACGACCATGAAAGTAATGAAAAAGAAAAAGTTATGTAGTTGGACCATAGAAATTTAGATTCTTTCTTCAAAAGGTTCCGCTTCTTGCAAAAAAAAAGGAAGAAATACTTGTCTACAATCGCTGGTTGGGTTGGTCCAACCAAAAAAGAAATGGGATTTTTTGGGCGTTCTTATTCTTTTTCTTCTATTACGATAAAACTAGTTGGATGAAAGTGATTGTAATGTTGATGCTATTGCTATATTCAAGAATAGAATCTAACTCCAAATACTACCTTATAAGACTCCACATCTTGTAGAAGTTGATTAGTGATTAGTCCCATTCTTTATAATTGTCTTTCTCGTACTGTGTAAACGAACTGAAAGTCTGAATTGTGTACTCAACAGGAAGCGTCACAGCCTAGGTTTGGGCCACCCCCGATGTCGATCTGCAGTAATAGTTTTCGAAAGTCGTTTTCCCCCTAGAGCGATTTGCCTGCTTCTTTCTAGGCTATAGTTTACCTGTATCATGCAAATGTCCAACACTTAGGTGCTTTCTAAGATCATCCTATATGAAAGATGTATGACATGTGTGGATAATGAATGACTTGCATGGTATGCAATCTGAACGTCCACAGAGTACAAAAGGTAAGACCTAATAAGATAAATGAGCTTAGCACAACACGATATGGGATAGAAACCTAATCCTAAAAAAAAGCCATCACTGAACAATCATAGGAATATAATAAATAGGTTCAGACCAAGTGACAGAACTCTCTATGAGTTGGGCTACATAAAAGATCCTATTCTAAAATGGATGTAGCTTAACTAAAGCCCAATGCAGGTTGAACTCTATGGAATGGTTTAGGATATCGTGCAATTCCAGCTCTAGACAAGGCAAAGTTCTTTACTTGAAAGAGGTAAGAGAGATGAAATTGAAAATGAACTTTTTCGCTTCGCACCTTTAGGTGATGAAGAGGAGACCCGGGAATGCACCCTGATGCACTTGTTCTATTAATAAATGGGCGAACTCATAATGAAATCGCGTATATAGACTCTTATTTGAGAAGATGAATTCAATAGACTTTGATCTCTACTGCGATTACTCATATATAAAGATCAGGCTTAGCCCCTGCTTCTCCTCTTTCCTTTGCCGAGACAGTTCCGGTCCTTATGCTTGATGTTGATGGAAGAGAGGTCGGTTCAGATGTAGCTACCGCTTCCTTTTTCTTGTTGCTTCTTCCTCTGCCGAGGTATATGCTGATTGAGTCTGTCTTGTAGTCCTCAACAAGGAAGACAAGGAGATACTAGTCTAGGAAGCGGATGGACAACTTGCTTTTCTTAATGGCTTTCGTTATCTGTCATTTCCATTCATAGGATTCGCTAGAAGAACCGGGCAATGGCGAGTATCTAGCTAGGTGCTTTCCAGTTTCTAGTCCTCGGTTTTGGCTGTCTTTCTCTAGCTGGTGTCTGTCGTTCATAGGCGAGCGAGTGAATGCTTTTCCTCCGTGACTTATGCGTAACCAGTGGCTTTCGCTGGGAATGGACTATAGGCCTATGAAGCCTTGGTCTAGAACGTCAATAAGATAAGAAGGTTTTTGATCTACGAGAGTCCACTACAGTGAGTAAAGATGGAGACTCAGCGATGCATCCCCTGGTGGGTACTATCCTCTCCCTGTGGATGAGGGGGAAGTGTCAGGCCAATCGACCATCAGGTGAGGAGAAGAAATATCGAAAAGATTGAACGCCACCATTTAGTAGTGATTCGGGGGAAGGGACCTTAACGACAACCAAAGAAGTGCGTGCATTTCCCGATCTTTTAAGCCCTTCATTCAACAAAGAAACTGAACGCATGAACTCTCCTCGGGATTGGACTCTTTCTGACAGCCCTTTTGCCAGCGTAGCGCATTGATTGGCGCATGGAAGTGGGGAATGAAAAAGACAGAGTGGCCGCAGGAAAGGAACTGGCTTCATACTATATAAGTAAAGGGATTTCCTCTTCCCGGAATGAAAGACAGAGAAAGGAAGGCTACACATATGAATAGGCTGGCCTTATTGGGAATAGAATAGGCATGAAGCCAAAATCTCTCCTGTTGATGGTGAATAACCAGTGAATGAAATAACCCTGATTTGCCCCGATAGAAGACTGCTATAGAATTCACTGCTATTACAGCTGTTGTCGGAAGAGAAGTAGGGTAAGACCCGGTCAATTAAATATGAGTTTTCCCGTCAAAGTCCTAATCAAAGCAAGGCGAGCTTTTCTCAGCAAAAGGGAATTTTTTAGCTAAAGGCCATAGGCTCTTATTTTCTCTGTCACGGCCTATGTTCTCTTATCTGCCTGGCAATGAAGAAAAAAGCTATTTAGCTGGGCACCTTGGCACTAGGATGTGAAGCTGTTCATGTTCAGCTCGGAGGTTAGGAAGTTGCCATGAAAAGCGTTCGATTTGAAATGATTAGATGGCTGGGTCTTCGTAAGACCTCTCTTTTCCGATCCTCCAGACAGTCTTCACTCATTCACTTCCAGGAGTGGAAGAGCTAAGCGTAGCAGTCGTAACTCCTTGAGGGTGAAGGAAGGAAGTTGACTTTGGTTCGGCGGTTTCGTATAGTTGATAAAGTCTGCCTTTAGCGGACATTGCTTATCTTAGACTTTCATCGAGATTGGCTAGAAGGGCTTAAATGCTTTTTTAGTTGATGGATCCGTTTAAGAAAGAACAAGAGGCTGTTATTCCATTCCATTCCTGTTGATGCGGGAGAAGAGGTCAGTGCTACAATAGAATCTTATGTTGGCAGCTACTTATGCTTTGACATGCTCAAGCGGAACAAAACTGACTCATTTGTATTCAATTTATCAATGCGAAAGCATAAATCAAACTTACTTACGCGAAACACACAGACTGACGGCCACCAGAGATACTCGCTTTTTAGTCTACGGTTTCTCGAGCTCAGCAGAAAGGGCTCCTCCGTGTTGAACCGATTCAGGGCATGCCCCTGAGACTAGTGCTACTCCCTGCTTTCGATCCAGTGTGAGTTGCAAAGCCAGAGCCTATTGTAGTTGCAGTCTGAAAGTAATTAGTAATCCCCTTCTTCTCCCGGCTAGCCAGGCGCAGTTCTAAGGGCATCTAGGTCTATTCCTGCCAGCGGGAGTTCTCTTGCAGCCCATACATATACTTTCATACCTTCTCCTTGGAATATAGTTTCAGTACCATATGGGTACTATTGGTCAAGGTCGTATCGATCGGGCAGGCTAGGTGAAAAGCTTAGGGCTAGGGCACAAAGGTAGTATGCTTCTGACTCGGACAATTTCTTGATTTGGGCTAACGATAAGAGATTCTCGGGGAGGTATAAATAAAGAAGAGATATTGGTAGCTGATGGACTCGTATAAGGGTTTGGAAGCTCTTTCCCAAGGCTCGAAGACCTGTCTTTATTTTGCTTTTCGGAAGTCTTGCCTTGTCCTGGATATGAAACTAATTGTTCACCACGCCGTCTGGGCTCTTTTCTATCGGCCGATTGCTTATCCTTCCTTCGCCGCAGATGGCAGAGCTACCGCACTACGTTCCGTTGATTGATGGGGGTATTGAACAACCAGCGCAAAAGACAGTAAAGAAGCTCAGCTGCCAGAGTGGATCCTATCCCGGCCAAAAAATGGGGAGTCATCTGTATAAGGAGAAAACGGAGGTGCTGGTTCGAGGTCTTGTTAGAGCCTCTTTCCGACGACAGAAAAGGGGGAACTGCAACCCCAGGACAGGCTGGAGCAAAACCCCGGAAGAGACTCCAACTCCAAGAGTCACTGCATCTCAAACCATCGGTAAGTCATTTTGAAGAAAAGGGCTTAGCGCGCAAACGCAGCATATGAATTATCACCCACTGGTCAAGGGCACGCTCGCAAGGGAATTGGCTGCTGGCGGGGAACTTCTAATGGCTTCAAGGGGCACTTATACTAACTCGGCTGGTCCTAACGAAGGAAGGAAAGACGCAACTGCAACTAGATTGCTGCGAACTGTATTGCTGGGAAAGACCACTATAAACTACAGCCACTGGGGTATGCGGGAGTCCCCAGGCGGGCATCTTGGATTTGGAGGGGCATCCTCTCCTCCAGAGATGTGATCCGGAAGGCCCTCCTATTCATAATTGGCAATGGTAATTCCACCAGAGTTTGGGTCGATCCTAAGGTTCGGGTTCCTTTCATGCTGCATTTCAAACCTGTAGCCAGATCTGGATAATCTTTAGATCCCCAGTGTTGAGGTTGTGACCTAATGATTCCAGGAGAGAAAAGATGGGACAACAATGTGATTGAATCCCTATTTTCTCAGTTCCGGATTATGTGGAGGCAATTCTTATAATTCCAATATTTTATTATAGGAACTATCCACTTTGATTATCTCATACATATTGGGGGATTCAGTATCAACTACTCACCTTGGTCAAGCCTTTCACTTTCAAATAGAAGGGCTTTCCCCGATCTGACTATTGGCTTATATAAGCCATTGAACTTACTTGAATGACTGAATTTGTTCCCCTTCCTGTAGGCATTGCGCACGGCATTCCACCAAGCAATCCATTTAGGTGATGAAAGACTTCAATTCATGCATTTCTAACCCGGATTAGGGGTTCGCAGTGCTTACCCGATAAGTGTTTCCACACATCATCTCCTTACTCCTGTAAAATGCAAGTTTGAATCGGGACTGGCACAATGACCAAGCACCATAGCAGAGGGGAAGAGTCTATCTATTTATTAAATGAAGAGACGCCCTAATTATGCATTTTCTTTCAAAGCGCACTAGGTTTCTTTCTCGACTATACTGGGTGGGGGACCATCATCACTAAAACCAGGAAGGAGAACTTAAGCAAGCCCTATATGAAATAAACCTAAAAAACTCTATTTGACTATCGAACGGCTCTTGGTGGTTTAGGTTTAGTAGGAGCATGGCTTAAGGTAGCCCCTGACTCTCGGTCTTCTGTAAAGGTAGCGAAGTCACTAACTATAATTAGGGAAGCGCTAGGCTAGACGAAGGGATCGATCCTACACCCGGTTCAATTCGTTTTGAATTCAATCACCCGGAAAGTCAGCATCTTACCCGGCAATCTATTCGTATAAATGAGTTCTCTTTCTTCATATTGATGGATTTCGTTCCCACTTAAATAGAAGTAGAGGGAACCCTCTACAGGAATAAAAAATCGAAGAAGGCACTGATAGTGAAATTGGGGCAAGAAGAAAGCCGGGCTAAAAAGATTTCATGATTGCAGCTTATTGACCGCAGCTACAGGACGAGAGCTAAGCTCGCCAGCCAAGCCAGTCTTCAAGAAAAGAAAAGTCTTGGCAGGGAAGATAGACATCCAGTAGTGCAATTTACTTTCAAGCATCGCATCGTACTCAAGTTCGCTTGTCGAGTTCAATATACTCATAATCCTCTCCCGATGGTATCTCGCCCCAATCACCTTCAATAGTGAACATGGTCATCTTTAGGTATTCAAAAAACGTGTCTTTGTCTCATTCAAATGGGAGTGGAGTTCACCTATCCAGGTGTTCCGATATCAAGGTTGTTAGCGCTTTTCAACATGAATGAGAGAATCCAGTGTCGTAGAAAAGTAAGCCAGCATATGGTTTGAAGTCAGGTGGGTTAGCCCCTTTTACATTGGGTTAAGCCAGGTGATCGGGTATGCCAACGCAAGTGCAGACAGTTTGATGAATTAGAACGCTTGCCCGTCTTTTTGTACCAAGAAACCATGAATTCTTTTTCTTTGTCAGTGGGGGTCAACCAAACGCTATCCATTCTAGCCAGCACCTCTGGGAGAAAAAGCGAACTGCCCTTCGTTCTTATCGTGACAAAAGTTCTGTTAGGTTCTTAGTAGCAATCGGCGACCTTTTCTTCTTTTACTTCACATAGCTTTTCGTCTCCTTGATAGCTGGAAGTTCTCCAAAAGTATGAAAAGCTGGAGGACTTTGTACCATCCATTCCGGTGTGGTTGGATTCTGTTCAACAGCCCAAGGACTTGGAGCACATCTTTTGTTCTTTCCACTGCTTGAAGTGATTGTTACGACCACGAAGAAACGACAAATCCCAACTACGGATATATAAGAGCCAAAACTGCTAAGGGCATTCCATCCAGCGTAAGCATCTGGATAATCTGGAATGCGACGTGGCATACCCGAAAGCCCTAAGAAATGCATAGGAAAGAAGGTAAGATTCACCCCGAAAAAAGTGATCCAAAAATGGATTTGACCTAAAGTTTCAGGGTATGTCCGACCAAATATTTTACCTACCCAATAGTGAAATCCTGCAAATAAAGCAAAAACGGCTCCCATAGAAAGTACATAATGGAAATGTGCAACCACATAATAAGTATCATGTAGAGCAATGTCTAGCCCAGAATTTGCCAGAACTATTCCAGTGAGTCCTCCTATGGTGAACAAAAATATGAACCCTACAGCAAATAACATGGGTGTTTTGTATTGTATCGAACCCCCCCACATGGTAGCGATCCAACTAAAGATTTTTATTCCTGTGGGGACAGCTATGATCATGGTAGCTGCGGTGAAGTAGGCACGGGTATCAACGTCTAAGCCCACAGTAAACATATGATGAGCCCAAACAAGAAATCCAAGAACACCTATACTGATCATGGCATAAACCATGCCTAGATACCCGAAAACCGGTTTTCCCGAAAAAGTAGAAACGATATGACTTATGATACCGGATCCCGGCAGAATTAGAATATAAACTTCAGGATGCTCCTCTCTTCTACTAATATATATATAAGCGGATGAATAGAAGAAAGGTGGACTATATCATCAACTTTTTGATTCCATTTGTCTAGGAAAGCTAGCCATGCTTTATGGTTCATACTGTCAGGTTTCAATGCTTTGAGATCGTCAAGACTTTGATATTCCTCAATAAGGAAGAATCGTCGTGATTTATTACTTCTCCAAGTACTTTATTGAAAGTCAGAAAGCATAAAAAGCACATCTTTTCTACTTTGTACAGACCAGTTATAGTAACCATTTTGACTACTATCAAAGTAGATATTGACTCCAAATACTACCTTATAAGACTCCACATCTTGTAGAAGTTGATTAGTGACTCGAATACTTAGTTGAGGTAGTTGATGCTTCATAGCGTACTTCCACATATCCACTCAGGGGAAGGTCTTTTCGTAATGGATGACCCTCGAAACCATCAGCATCAAAGAATCCTGCAAACCAATTTGATTTAGCATCTAGTGTAATAGGTAGAATGACAGGGATATAATGTACTTGACAGACACGATGTAGTTGAAGTAGTCGTGCTGAATGTCGAATATGACCATGAATACAATTCATTAGTTTCATCATACCAAGTTGATTATGTAGTCGATAACGATAAGCTTTAGCACCTGATCGCTTCCACCAAGCATATGTTGGATATATCGTAGTAGTGGTAGATCTTCGAGTCCCATAGTAATTGAAAGAGAATTAGATCCTTGTTTACTAACTTGAAGAGTTCCATCACCATCGATCATTCCAGCTAGCCACTCACAGAAGGATTTAGGATAAGTTGTTGCGCGTGTAGTCTCTGAGGTTCCTACTAGACTGCTTTTATGTCGTTGGTTACCTGCTGATTGTGTCTTAGATACTCCATTTTGACTAGATCGGGGTTTGACTAGAAAACCACTTATGAACATAGTAGGAGTACCATTAAGCAGACAGTCCCAGCATATAGCGCAATGCGTATTCAGATTTGAATCTGAAAAGGGCCATTTCAAATTGAAAACCGAAGAACCGAAAGAGATGCTGGTATAATATGGGGTCTCCCCCTCCAGCGGGATCAGAAAAGGTTGTATTAAAGTTTCGATCGGTTAATAACATGGTAATTGCCCCTGCCAGTACCGGAAGTGATAATAAAAGTGGGAATGCTGTCACTAGAACGGACCACACAAATAGAGGTGATCTATGCATAGTCATACCAGGTCCACGCATGTTGAAGATAGTTGTTATAAAATTGATAGAACCTAAAATGGATGAAACACCAGATAGATGAAGACTAGAAATTGCTGAATCAACTGCTCCACCAGAATGGCTGGTAATACCACTTAAGGGCGGATAGACCGTCCACCCAGTTCCGCTACCCACTTCTACTAAGGCTGGGCTTAATAGGAGCAAGAGACTTGGAGGCAACAACCAGAATGAAATATTATTTAATCGTGGAAATGCCATGTCAGGCGCACCTATCAGAATCGGAACAGACCAATTACCAGATCCACCTATCATCGCCGGCATAACCATAAAAAAGATCATTAAAAAAGCGTGAGCCGTTATTAAAACATTATAAAGTTGATGATTTCCACCAAGAATTTGATCGCCGGGTCGTGCTAATTCCATACGAATCAGTACTGAGAAGCATGTGCCCATCACTCCAGCAATGGCACCGAAGATGAAATAGAGAGTCCCTATATCCTTGTGGTTAGTGGAGAACAGCCATCGGACCGGATTTGTCATAAAATTTAGATTCTTTCTTCAAAAGGTTCCGCTCCCCCCAAAAAAGAAGAGAGACTTGTCGAATTCAATTGCCTTGGTTTTTTCCAAGAAATAAGCGTGGTAACAAAAAAAGAAAGCTTATGTCGAGTCTTCCCGTCAACACCCTTACGGATCAATCTTGCTTTGCTTATCCGCGTATTCCCATACAATAGAATATAGCTTTTCTTTATCCCTTTTTGTTTTGAATTGAAACGGTATATGGTTACCGTTATTGTAGTGTTCCAATTGTAGGGTGTTGACTCGGTTAAGGACCTCTCTGACAAAACCCACTTTGGCCTCATCGGTTCAATAAACTTCAAAAACATTTTAGGTGAAAGGGTCGTCTTCCGTCCTATATGAAAGAGGTACATCAATTGTTGTTTAATATGGGAGCGTAGACATTCCGGCGCAACGTGATTATCCGGCAGAGCGAGTGCGCTCTCTAATTCAGGCTTGGAGGAGGAGGTAGACGCTACCTCACCCGAATTATCTCCTGCTGCGCACTCTGCTATTTCCACCAGTGGAAGGTTTGGGGCAGGCGGCGCAGCCCCTGGTTGGGGGGAGGGCTCCCTACTGGGCTGTTCCAAGTCCCTAAAAAGAGACTCCCCGCTTATGCCCGTTTCGAGCGAACCAGGAAGGACTCCCTGAGAAGGCAGCGAATTTATTTCTTCCCCCGGTTCAGTGGTATTTCCAATAAAGTCTGAAAGACCATGAAAAAAGGAAGATCCGGAATTGGAATCCCGCCGGGGCCCAGATGCATCCATCATCATACACGATGAGGCAATTGTCCCGACGGCAATCAAGTCCAATACCCAATCTCTGACGATCACGACCACTAAAGTAGTGAAAATAGATAAAAGGAGATGAAAGATCCTTCTAGGCATATTTACTTTTCGGAAATAATTATACATAGCGAGAAAAGATAATAGACCGAGAGTAATAAGCACGAAGTACAGTGGATTTAAAAAAAGATCCCTAGAAGATATACGGGATAAGCATGTACTAAAAATAAAACTGAAAAAGAAAGGGGCAAGTCTTTTCATGACTGGTCTACTCATTTATCTGAAAATGAATCACACCAAGGTGAAAGGATTCGAACCTAAACAGACGCGCTGACCAGACTGCGCTACACCTTGTCTTACCCACTCACTAGCTCTTCGTCGTTCGCCTCACCTCACTGCCGATCGCCGCGCTCCTTATCTACGCTAAATGTCCGTACCGTACGTTCTTTTTCGCGAAGAGCGACCTCGACCGACCGAACGAACGCCTTATCAAACATACTTTGATTTTTGTCAAGGCTCCCGCGGGCAGCCGTACATGATACCCGACGGTTTGCACCCGCCTGCGGCGAAGGCCTGGTCAATCGTATACGATCATAAAAATCGGAGTCGCTAACACCCATTTTGAGTTGCCTCGTCCTTAGAGTCAAGCTGGATCTTCATTCTACGATAAATCTGCCTGCTGATTGTTCAAGTGGGCTGCGAGCGAAGGGAATAAACCCCGAGCGGGATCATAGTTCCCCCTCCTTTTTGGAGGGAGGGGGAACTATGAGCCTACACAGGATACATGACCGACACTGAGCACTGCAGCAGCGAGCGGGTTAGCCAAGCAGCAGCTTCTTACGGGACGACTAAGTGCGCTGAAACCAACCTGCGGTTGGATAGCGACTTCCTGTGCTAGTAGACGCTACTTTACCCCCCTTACTGGAGGACCCGAATGAGGCCGCTTGGCAAGAAAGATGATTTGCCTATTCTTCATTTCATTTATTAATGAATTCCAAGCTTCATTCAATTATCTGTCCCGATAAGCTGCATTGAAATAGGTGTTCAGTTCACAAGCTTCACCCAAACGATTTCACTCAAATAGGTGCGTGACTCTATCAAAGGATGGAACATAACTCCAGTTAGCTCTAGATTCTCCTTGTAGTCGTTTCATTTCATTCCACTCCTTTGGTTTCTTTTTCCATATGGTAAGGTTGGTGCATTGTTATTGCCCGTAGCTACCTTCATTAGGTGTCCCCGACTGAGCTTAAAAACCAGCCTGGTGTACATGCGCCGGGCTAGTCTCCTGTTCGAATAGGTTTTGGGTAAGCAGAATTTAGGCGAGTTGTTGGAATCCGCTTTGCGCAAGCTTTCCCGGCATTTTTTGGATGAATCTGTCAAATATTCTTTTTTGTAAGGTTCGACTTAAAACGGACAAGAGGAATTCCTCGCCGAATGGAATGTAGCAACTAACTACTAGCTTAGTGAGCGGATCTAACTCTTTGTTGGGTAACTAGAATGGAAGGAAGAGAGAGAGCCTTGGATTGCTTTCGGCCAGGCACTTTCCTCATTCAAAAGCGCAATCACAACTGTCGAAGCGAGTGCTCTACTTTCTCCGAGAAGATAGGATTAGGACAAAATTCCCGAGTTTCCATAAACTGTCACGCTTTCAATTGGAATTAGGCACGAATGAGTCCTGACTCTTTCGAGTAAGCAAGCGCTACGCCCCTTTGAAGATGGCCTCCTACTTCGCCCGCTGTAACTCTTCTTCCGCTGCTTAATCCCTTACGCTCTATTCTCCGTGCTTGTCCGTTACTCCTATCTTAATTTCCCCAAAGAGTTCTATTTGTGTAATAAGTTTTAGCTTTTTTTTTCCTTAAAGGTAGGATTCTTAAATTGAAGACTGATAGATCCCGTGCTTTCAAGTATCCCTCGTCGATTTCCATGGATAGTATCTCCCGTCCGTCTGGCAGCCGTCTCCCCGTTTCTTTTATGATTCTCTTTTCTGCTTTCTTTGTGGCCTTGCGAAATTCCCCTAGTCTCGGTCTTTTTATCCTTATCCTTAGAGTGTGTTCGTGTATTACTTGTACTGCTTTTCAGTGATGGGGGTCTTCTATTTCTTATTCTTTATAGCTCTACCCGCGGGGAAGCCCCAGTAGCCTATCCTCTTTGTAGCTTGAGGATGTAAAAGGTCGTTCTTGTCCGTTCTGTCTTTCTCTGAGAGCGAGGGTTGTAGGTGTAGAAGCAGTCTTGTAGCCTTTAGTCGGCTAAGAGCCATTTCGGTATCGTGCTAGTAAGGTAAGCGCGGCTTGGCAGCTGTCGATTCTGTTAGCATTCCAAGTCTTGGATTGGTCCATTCGTTAAGCATTGGAATCGGGACATCTCTTTGCCCGCTATTCCTTCTCTTTATGTCTATCCCATATCATTTATCTCTTAGCGAGTTAAGTTCCTCATTAGTCTAAGCCCCTAAGGGAATAAGCAGTTTGCGCTAGGTTATGAAATAAAGGGTGAAAGAATGGAACATTGCTGGTGGAAGGTTCAAGACAGAAGGAAGACTGTTCTCAGGACAAATGCCACAGACGGAGCTCTTACTGTTCTAGACTAGGCTGCACATTCATAGGTTGCAACCCC